AGTAAGATGCCTGAAAAAAGGATTATTTTGATGTAATAAATTAAGTGTAAAATCACTCTTACTAAATTATAAATCTTAGAATCAAACTAAGTCTAAAGAAATCAAAATTCTTTATGCATCATACATTAAATTATATAGAAAGATAAGCTAAGTAAAGCTTATGGGCTCATACCCCATCCATGAAAATATTCTCTTTCTAATTAAAATAAATTTAACCAAAATAACCATATTAATAACTATAATATTAACAATTCTGTCCACCACATCAACTACAAGATTACTAATAATATGAATAATAATGGAAGTAAACTTAATATCATTCTTACCCCTAATAACTAAAAGAAGCCAAATAAAGGACCAACCAATAAAGTTTTTTATTATCCAAAGACTAGCATCATCAATTATATTAATATCAATCTTAATAAATTCTATAACTGAATCCCCCGTCAGTTCAAGAATTATATTAATGAGAAGATTATTAATAAAAATAGGTCTAATTCCATTTCATACATGAGTACCAATAATTATAAATCCAATAAATTGAGAAAATTGCTTTATATTAATAACAATTCAAAAAATTATCCCAACTATTATTATTTCACAAATATTAACAATGAAATTAATTATATTACCAATTTGCCTAACAATATTAGTCTCACCAATTATAACAATTAAACAAACATCAACAAAAAAAATCATGGCTTATTCATCAATTACAAATTCACCATGAATAGTAATTTCAATAATAAATTCAAGGTCACAATTCTTTACATTTATATCAGTATACACACTGATAACAATAATAATTACAAAAAAAATAAAAGAAAATAGAATTATATTTATTAATCAAATGATAATAAAGGAAATAAAAAAAAAAGTAAGAATTATTATTAATATTTTGTCGATAAGAGGTATACCACCAATAATAGGATTTTTCCCCAAATGAATAATTTTACAATCCACAATCAGATACTCCACTACAGTTTCAATATCAATAATCTTTTCATCAATTATATCAACATTTATTTACATCAAAATAATAAGACCAGTATTGATGATTACCCCAATGATAAAAAAAATTAAACTAAAAAAAAATGAGCTAGAAAATGATATTAACATTAATCTAATAGGCACTATTTTACTCATAACTATAAAATCAAGCTAAGGATTTAAGTTAAAAAAAAACTATTAACCTTCAAAGTTAAAATTATACCATTTATAAGCCTTAGCTTATAAATGCAACATTGAATTTGCAATTCAACTTCATAACTGAATATAAGACCAAAAAAAATAATGAGAGGCTTCAAAACCTTAAATAAATTTACAGTTTATTACTTTAATCAGACATCCCATTAAATTAAAATATGTGATGAATAAATGATTATTCTCTACAAATCATAAGGATATTGGCACTCTATACTTCTTATTTGGATTATGATCAGGAATACTAGGAACAATAATAAGAATAATAATCCGTATAGAACTTTCACAACCAGGTTTATTAATCAAAAATGACCAAATTTACAACACTATTGTAACTTCTCATGCATTTGTTATAATCTTCTTTATAGTTATACCAATTATAATTGGAGGATTCGGAAACTGATTAGTTCCCCTAATAATCGGTGCACCGGATATAGCATTTCCACGAATAAACAATATGAGTTTTTGGTTATTACCAGCCTCAATTTCAATACTTGTTGTTAGATCAACCTCTGGTTCGGGAGCAGGAACAGGATGAACAGTTTACCCCCCACTGTCAAGCCAAAGAGCACATTCTGGACCATCAGTAGATTTAACAATTTTTTCACTTCACATTGCAGGTATTAGATCAATTTTAGGAGCAATTAACTTTATTTCGACAATCATAAATATACGAACTAAAGAAATATCAATAGAAAAAACCCCCCTATTCTGTTGATCGGTTTTAATTACTGCAATTCTACTTTTGATTTCACTACCAGTTTTAGCAGGAGCAATCACCATACTCCTAATAGACCGAAACTTTAATACCTCATTCTTTGATCCATCAGGAGGAGGTGACCCAATCCTATATCAACACTTATTTTGATTTTTTGGTCACCCAGAAGTATATATCCTAATTTTACCAGCATTTGGTTTAATTTCACATATCATTATACATGAAAGAGGAAAAACAATTACATTCGGACATCTAGGAATAATTTACGCAATAATCTCAATTGGAATTTTAGGTTTTATTGTGTGAGCTCATCACATATTTACAGTAGGAATAGATATTGACACACGAGCATACTTTACATCAGCAACTATAGTAATTGCAGTACCTACTGGAATTAAAATTTTTAGATGAATTGCAACCATACAAGGTATATCATCGAAAAAATCACCACAAATAATCTGAGCAATAGGATTTGTATTTTTATTTACCATAGGAGGACTCACAGGAGTAATTTTAGCAAATTCATCAATTGATACTATTATTCATGACACATATTATGTAGTTGCACATTTTCATTACGTATTATCTATAGGTGCAGTGTTCGCAATTATGGCAAGAATTATTCAATGATTTCCACTATTTACGGGAACAGTTATAAATAAAAAATGATTAAAAATTCAATTTTCAATTATATTCATTGGAGTTAATACTACATTTTTTCCTCAACACTTTTTGGGACTTGCAGGAATACCACGACGATACTCAGATTACCCAGATACATTTATATTATGAAATTTTATTTCATCAATCGGATCAATTATTTCAACAACAAGAATTATAATGTTTTTATTTATTATATGAGAAACAATACTATTTAAACGAATACCAATTTTCAAAAAAAATACAATTTCATCAATTGAATGATTTTTCCAAACACCACCAACAGAACATACATTTAATGAATTACCAATTTTAGTTAAATAAACTGTCTAAGAGTGGCAGAAAAGTGCAATGAACTTAAAATTCACTCATGAACAAAATTTCCTTAGAAATACCAACATGAATAAAATTAAATTTGCCCAATAGAGTAAGACCAATTATAGAACAACTAATCTTTTTCAATGACTACACTATAATTACAATTATTAGAATTACATCAATTGTAATATTCATAATATTTACAATTACAAAAAATAAATTATCAAACCGAGTTCTACTTGAAAATCAATTAACAGAATCATTATGAACAATTATACCAGCAGTATCACTAATTTTTATTGCAATTCCATCACTTAAAATTCTTTACATTATAGAAGAAATTATTAATCCATCAATTACAATTAAAGCTATAGGACATCAATGATATTGAAGTTATGAATATTCAGATAAAAAAAAAACAGACTTTGAATCATACATAGTAAACGATATAGAACAAACAAAATTTCGTTTATTGGAGGTAGATAATCGAGTAAAATTACCCTTTCTTACACAAACACGAATAATTATTTCATCATCAGATGTTATTCATTCATGAACAGTACCGGCAATTGGTATAAAAATAGATGCCGTACCGGGACGACTTAATCAAATTTCATTCACATTAAAAAAACCAGGATTATTTTTTGGACAATGCTCAGAAATTTGTGGTACAAATCACAGATTTATACCAATTACCCTAGAAAGAATTAATATAAAAATATTTACTAAATGAAAAATAAATAACTCATTAAGTGACTGAAAAGAAAGTAATGGTCTCTTAAACCAAAATATAGTAAAATCGAATACTCTTAATGAAAAAGGAGTTAGTTTAAAAAAAAACAATTACTTGTCAAGTAAATTTTATATTTAAAAACAAATATACACCTTGATACCACAAATATCACCTATTTTATGAATAATTATCTTAATAATATCAACAGCCTCAATAATTCAAATAAACTCTATACTATATTTTGAATTCAAAAAAAAAAAAATAAATATAAATAAAAAAATAGAAAAAAAAAAATTAAATTGAAAATGATAACAAGCTTATTTTCATCATTTGATCCATCTTCATCAATTTACCAAATAAATTGATTAATAATAACTTCAACTCTAATTATTATACCAATAAATTTCTGATTAAAAAAATCACGTCTAAGAATAGTAAAAAAAAAAATAGAAATAAAAATAAATGAAGAATTTAATAACGCAACTCACCATAAAGAAATAATTTTAATATCAACAAGCATATTTTTCCTAATTTCAATTAATAACATCATAGGTATTTTTCCATACAACTTTACATCAACAAGACACATAGCCGTTTCAATTTCACTGTCCCTTCCAATATGACTAATATTTATAATTTATGGATGAATAAAATTTACAAACTCACTATTTAAGCACCTTTTACCAACAGGTACACCAGCCATAATCATACCTATAATAATTTTAATTGAAACAACAGGAAATGTTATCCGACCAATTTCACTATCAGTGCGACTTACTGCAAATATAATTGCAGGTCACCTACTCATAACACTTTTAGGAAATATAAATGAAACAAAAACAGTCATAATAATTTTACCAATACAAATTATTTTAACAATATTCGAATCAGCAATTGCATTCATTCAAGCATATGTATTCTCAACATTAATTACACTTTATTCAAGAGAAATTCCTTATGAAACAAAATCACCCATTTCATCTAGTAACAAAAAGACCATGACCAATTCTAACCTCAATTAATGTTATAACAAGTTTAACAGGAATAGTATCATGAACAACTTTCAAAAATATTGAAATTTTAATAACAGGACTTATTTTTACTACAATATGTTCAATGATATGATGACGAGATGTTATTCGAGAATCAACTTTCCAGGGTAACCACACACTAATGGTCACAAAAGGAATAAAAATAGGAATAATTTTATTTATTACATCAGAGGTAATATTTTTTATATCATTTTTCTGAAGATTTTTTCATTCAAGTCTATCACCCAACATCGAAATCGGAATAATATGACCACCAAAATCAATTAAACCATTCAATCCAATAGAAGTACCCTTATTAAACACAATTATTCTTTTATCATCAGGTGTAAGAATTACATGAGCCCACCAATCAATTTTATTAAACAAATTAAATAAATCAAATAAATCTATCCTAATTACAGCATTATTAGGAATTTACTTCACAATTCTTCAAAAATGAGAATATTCAGAAGCAAACTTTACAATTGCAGACTCAATTTATGGATCAACATTCTTTATAATAACTGGATTTCATGGAATTCATGTAATCATTGGAACAATTTTCTTAATAGTTTGTTTTATTCGAAGAACAAAAATACACTTTTCAAAAACCCATCATATAGGTTTTGAAGCAGCAGCATGATACTGACATTTTGTAGACGTAGTGTGACTATTTTTATATATTAGAGTATACTGATGAGGTAAATAAATTATTCTTTTAGTATAAAAAGTATAATTGACTTCCAATCAAAAGGTTAAATATTAAAAGAATAATAAAAATTTCAATAACATCACTAATTATAGTAACTATTATCTTAATAATTTTAACTCTAACAATTTTAATCTCAAAAAAATCTAACATAAGACGTGAAAAAAATTCACCATTTGAATGTGGGTTTTCATGTATATCATCAGCACGAAGACCATTTTCTTTACATTTTTTCATGATTGGTATCCTATTTTTAATCTTTGACATCGAAATTTCAATTATTTTACCCATAACAAACACATCCATAACAAATATACAAGAATGACTAATATCAAGAATAATCACAATAACAATTTTAATTTTAGGATTAATAAATGAATGAAAAAATGGAATATTAGAATGAAGAAAATAAAACAAAAAAAAAAGGAGAATAGTTAAAATAACATCTTTTTTGCAAAAAGAAATAATTGAATGAATAAATCAATTTCTCTTGAGTTTTAAAAAAGACAAAGAAGTAAAATACAATTAATTTCGACTTAAATATAGAGTTAAAACTCCATGTCTTGGTTTTAAATAAATTAATTGAAGCTAAATAAAGAAGCATTCCACTGTTAATGGAAAAATTGAAAATGTTCCAATTAAAAGAATAAATTAAAAAGAAGCCGCTAACTATCTTTTGAGTGTTAAATCACTTTATTCTTTTTAATATTTACATAGTTTAAAAAAAAACGTTATATTTTCAATATAAAAAAAAAATAAAATTTTGTAAATAAATAAGCAATTATAATATTTATTTAAGAGTAAAAACCATCTTAACATTTTCAAAGTTAAACTTTATTAATTAAGCTACCTAAATTATTATAAAAAAAATTAAATACTAAAAAAAAAAAAAAAAAAAAAAAAAAAAAAAAAAAAAGAAATCATGTAAAAATAAAATCTATTTAAAGAAAATTCTTCAAAAATATAAGAAATCCAATTAAAAAAACCAACTAGACCACCAGAAACAAAATACTCCAATCAACCCGAATCAACTAGGCCATAAACAAAATTTCTAAACCCAAAAAAACGAAAAATAAAAAATCTAGAAGAAAAATAATTTAAAAACCATATAGATCCAAAAAAAAAAAAAAAAAAAAAACTACAATAAAAAAAAACATTCAAAAAACCAAAAAAAAAAAAAATACAAAAAAAAAAAACTATCAAAATTAAAATCCTAAAAAAAAAATCAACAATAAAGATAAAGTCCCCAAATAATCAAAAAATTAAAGAACCACCAAATAAAGAAAAAAAAAAAAGAAAAAAAAGAGATAAATTTATATAAAAATTATAAAAAAAAGAAATATAAGGGAAAAAAAAAGAATTAAAAAAAAATAAATAATAAAGAAGACGAAGTCTATAAAAAATAGTTAAACTAATAGAAACACAAAAAAAAAAAAAAAAAAAATAACCCGTTTCTCTTAAAATAATTAACTCAAAAACAAAATCCCTAGAATAAAATCCAGAAAAAAAAGGTACACCACATAAACACATACAAGAAATAAAAAAACAAGAAGAAACATAAGGACACTGAAATAATAAACCACCTATAAAACGAATATCTTGGTTACCAAAAAAACAATGAATAAAAAAACCAGAACAAAGAAATAAAAGAGACCTAAAAACAGCATGAATTAACAAATGAATAAAACATAATGTAAGAGAACCAAAAGAAAGAATGAAAAATATAAAGCCTAACTGTCTAAGAGTAGAGAAAGCAATAATTTTTTTAAGATCATTTTCAACACAAGCATTCAACCCAGACAAAAATATAGTAATTAAAGAAATAAACATTAAAAAAAAAGTATCAAAATTATAAATATAAAAATTAAAACGAATAATTAAATAAACACCAGAAGTAACAAGTGTAGAAGAATGAACTAAAGATGAAACAGGAGTTGGTGCTGCTATGGCAGCAGGTAACCAAAAACAAAAAGGAAACTGTGCACTTTTAGTAAAAGAAGCAAATAAAATTAAATAAGTAATAATAAAAAAGTCATAATCAAAAAAATCAATATAAAAGATAAAATGTCAAGAACCAAAATTAATAAACCAACCAATAGAAAGAATTAAAAATACATCACCAACTCGATTTATAAAAACAGTTATTAACCCAGAAGATAAAGAACCCCTATTCTGATAGTAAATAATTAAACAATAAGAAACCAGACCCAATCCGTCCCAACCAAGCAATAAACAAATTAAATCAGGCATCAAAATAAAAAAAACTATTCTTAAAATAAAAAAAAAAACAAAAAAAAAAAAACGAATAATATTATTATCACCCTCCATATACCCAATTCTATAAAAAAGAACAGAACCAGAAATTAAAAAAACAAAAGATATAAAAATTAAAGAAACTCAATCAAATAAAAAAATACAAGTAATAGAACAACCATTTAATATAAAAATTACCCATTCAAAAAAATAAGAAATATCAAACTCATAAAAGTAAATACTAAAAAAAAAAAAAAAAAAAAAAAAAAAAAAAAAAAAAAAAAACATTTAAACAAAACAACACAGCCCAACCTCAAAAAGATCTCTAGAACCACAATCTAAAATTTTTATTAAACTAAAAGGACAAAAAAAAAAAAAATATATTAAATATTATAAATATAACAGGATAAAAATGAAAAAAAAGAATTAAATATTCACGAACAAAACAAGTAAAACAATAATTTAATAGACCAGTATAAACACCATGTTGTCTTAAAAAAAAAATTGTAAGTCTATAACAAGCAGAAAAAAAAAAAATAAAAATTAAAAAATAAAAAGTATAAAATCTTCAAGAAATCAAACCAAAAAGAACAGAAATTTCAGAAAATAAATTAATTCTAGGAGGACAGGACATGTTTAAAATACAAAAAAGAAATCAAAACAAACTAAGGGAAGGTATAAAATTAATAAGACCCCTTACTAAAAAAAAACTACGTCTACCCAAACGATCATAAACAATACCAACCAAATAAAATAAACCAGAAGAAACAAAACCATGACCCAACATAAAAATAATAGAACCTAATAAACCTCAAGAAGTTATAGTAAATAATCCCCCAATTACCATTCTTATATGACATACAGAAGAATAAGCAATTAAAATTTTTAAATCTCTCTGGATTAAACAAAAAAATCTAACTAATAAACAACCATATAATCTTAAAGAAATAAAAAAATAACCGTAATTAAAAAGAAAAAAATAAATAAATGGTATACCACGAATTAAACCATACCCCCCTAACTTCAAAAGAACACCAGCTAAAATTATTGAACCTCTAACAGGTGCCTCCACATGAGCCCTGGGCAACCACAAATGTACTCCAAATAAAGGAAACCTAACTAAAAAAGAAAATAAAAAAAAAAATATAAAAAAATCTCTAGTCAACCTAAAATCAAAAAAATAAAAAAAACCCCCAAAAAAATAATGAATATAAAGAACACAAAGCAAAAAAGGAAAAGAAACAAAAAGAGTATAAAAAATAAAATAAAATCCAGCTATCAAACGCTCTGGCTGAAATCCCCAACAAAAAATAATTAAAAATACAGGAATTAAAGAACCCTCAAAAAAAAAATAAAAATAAAAAAAATCTATAACCAAAAAAACAATAAATAATATTAATAAAAGAAACCCTAAACAAAACAAATAAAAAGAACCATAATTATGATTTGATATAACAACAGAATAAAGCATAAGAATACAAATTCAGATTCTCAAATTACAAAATAAATAAGAAATATTATCCAAACCAAAAGAATAAGAAATATAACAAGGAAAATCTAAAAAAGTATTAAAAAAAAAAAAAAAAAAAAAAAAAAAAAAAAAAAAAAAACCATAAATATAAAAAAATCAAAAATTATAATAAAAAAAGGGGATTAAAAAAAAAATATAAAAAATAAACTTTAACATAAAACTAAATTATCAACATAACAATTATTAGACCTACGAAACAGATAGACAATTAGAGAAAGACCCAAAACACTCTCACAAACTCCTAAAACTAAGAAAACAACACCAAAAAAAAAATCAAAATAACAAAAATAAAAAAAAGTATAAATAAAAAAAAAAATTGATAATAAGATAAACTCCAGGCTTAATAAAGACATCAAAAAATGCCTACGAACCAAAAATAATCTAATAACACCAGAAAAAAAGATAAAAAATCTTAACATAAGTAAAAAAAAATAGATTAAATAGTTTAAAAAAAAACATTGGTCTTGTAAACCAAAATTAGTAAAAACTTTTAATCAAAAATAAATAAATCAGTAAAGAAAAAAATCATCTTTAGTCTCCAAAACTAATATTTTCATTAAAATACTTACTGAATAATAAGAAAAATAATTATATTTACATCAATAATTTTAATAACTGTTAAACATCCACTATCTATGGGATCAATTTTAATAATTCAAACAATTATAGTATCAAATAAAATATCAATAGATTCAAACTCATCATGATTTTCATACATTTTATTTATTACAATTATTGGAGGAATAATAGTAATATTTATATATATATCTAGAATTGCATCAAATGAAAAATTTAAACTAAATATAAAACAAACAATTATAATTACAATGATAATTATTTTAATAATCATAATAATAAGAGACTCATCAATAGAATATTTAAATAAAATAACAGAAAAAAAAAAAATAATTATACAAAAAGAAGAAGTAAAAATTACAACAAAATTCTTTAATTTAAATAAAATAAATGTAACAATCTTAATAATAATAATTCTATTATTGACAATGGTAATCGTAACAAATATATCAAGAACATTCGAAGGACCATTAAAAAAAACATATGTTTAAACCAAAACGTAAAATCACACCAATAAACGAATTTATTATTGATTTACCTTCACCCTCAAATATTTCAACTTGATGAAATTTTGGTTCGCTACTCGGCCTATGCTTAATAATACAAATTATTACAGGAATTTTTTTATCTATACATTATACCCCCAACATTAATAACGCATTTAAAAGAATTATTCACATTACACGAGACGTAAACTATGGATGACTAATACGAAATATTCATGCAAACGGTGCATCACTATTTTTCATATTAACATTTTTACACGCAGGACGAGGTGTATACTATGGATCATTTAAATTAAAAAAAACATGAATTTCAGGTACAATAATTATACTTACACTTATAGCAACAGCATTCTTAGGTTATGTATTACCCTGAGGACAAATGTCGTTCTGAGGGGCCACAGTTATCACAAATTTAATTTCAGCAATTCCATATATAGGTGATATAATTGTAAAATGAATATGAGGAGGATTTGCAGTTGATAATCCTACACTCAACCGATTTTTTTCATTTCACTTTATTCTACCATTTATATTAAGAGTTATAGTAATTACACATCTAATTTTTTTACACGAATCAGGTTCATCTAATCCCCTAGGTACAAAAAATAACATTGATAAAATTCCATTCCATCCATACTTCACAATTAAAGATATTTTAGGAATAATTGTTACAATATCAATTTTCACAACAATTATTAATATAAATCCATTCATTACAATAGACCCTGAAAACTTTTCACCAGCTAACCCAATAGTAACACCAATTCATATTCAGCCAGAATGATATTTTTTATTTGCCTATGCCATTCTACGATCAATTCCAAGAAAATTAGGAGGAGTTATCGCACTAATAATATCAATTTTAATTCTGATATCACTACCATTCACAATAAAAATAAAATTTCAAAGAACAAAGATATACCCCATAAATAAAATTATGTTCTGAGTTTTTATCAATACATTTATTCTACTTACATGAATCGGAATACGACCAGTAGAAGAACCATTTATGTTAACAGGTCAAATTCTCACAATAATTTACTTTTCAATATTTATAATTATACCCATAAATACAATTTCATGAGATAAAATAACCAAATAAAAAATATAAGTTGATAAGCCAAGGCCTTATATCTTGAAAATATAAAAAAGATTTTAAATAATCTGTCAACTTTACTAAAAAAAATGAAAAATATTAAAACCCTTAAAGAAATAAAATAAATCATATAATTCAAAACAACAGGCAAAAAAGACCTTCAAGATAAATATATTAACCTATCATAACGATAACGAGGAAAAGAGCCACGAATTCAAATAAAGCAAAAAACCAAAAAAATAAACTTAAAAAAAAATAAAAATCTTATTAAATCACTACCAAAAAAAAAAATTACACAAAAAAATCTTATAAATATTATATTACTATACTCAGACAAAAAAAAAAGAGAAAAACTGAAAGATCTATACTCAACATTAAATCCAGAAACAAGTTCAGACTCACCCTCAGAAAAATCAAAAGGTGAACGTATAGTTTCAGCCAGACAACAAGAAAAAAAAATATAAAACAAAGGGAAACACAAAAAAAAAAATCAAGTATAAAACTGAAAAAAATAATAATCAACTAAACTAAATCTCTCCGTAAAAATGATAAAACACAAAACAATTAAAAAGAAACAAACCTCATAAGAAATACTCTGAGCAACAGAACGAAGACAACCTAATATAGAATAAATAGAATTAGAACTCCAACCAGAAACCATAATAATATAAACACCAACACCAGAAACACATAAAAAAAAAAGTATTCCATAAACAAAAGAAATAAAATTAAAAAAAAAGGGATATAAAAATCAAAAAAGTAAAGAAACAGATAAACCAACAACAGGAATAAAATAATAAATAAAATAATTTCCAAAAACAAGAAAATAAAACTCCCTTCTAAAAAGTTTTAATGCATCAGAAAAAGGTTGAAAAAAACCAATAAAACCAACCTTATTTGGACCCCTACGAAACTGAATATATCCTAAAACCCTACGTTCAAATAAGGTAAAAAAAGCAACACCAATTAAAATAAAAATAAATAAAAAAGTTATTCTAAAAAAAAACATTTACTAACTGTAAAAACTACATTATTAAATTCTAAATTTAAAGCACTTTATCTGCCAAACTAGTAAATAAATATTACTAACTAAAAGTCCTTTCGTACTAATTAGTAAAAATATTAAGAAGATAGAAACCAACCTGGCTCACACCGGTTTGAACTCAGATCATGTAAATTTTTAAGGGTCGAACAGACCCAGTTTTGTAAAACCTGCCCCACAAACAAAATTTAATCCAACATCGAGGTCGCAAACTTGATTATCAATTAGAACTCTCCAATCAAATAACGCTGTTATCCCTAAGGTATCTTTATCTTATAATCAAAAAAAAGGATCAAAAAAATCATAAATTAATGTAAAAAAAAATAAAAGTTAAAAATTTTTATAATCACCCCAACTAAAAAAAAATAAAATTTTTTATAAAAAACAACAAAAAAAAAAAAAACTTTTTATTATTAAGATCTATAGGGTCTTATCGTCCCACTAAAAAATTTAAGAATTTTAACTTAAATAGAAAATTCAAATAAATATATTTAATAAAGTATATTTCTCGTCTAACCATTCATTCCAGACCTCAATTAAAAGACTAATTATTATGCTACCTTTGCACAGTTAAAATACCGCGGCTATTTAAATAAATCATTGAGCAGGCCAGACTTCAAAAAAAAAACTTGAAGACATGTTTTTGTTAAACAGGCGAAAATAAAAATTTGCCAAGTTCATAAAAAAAATTTTAAATTTTACTAATTTAATCATTATTAAAAATAAAAAAATTATTAAAAAAAGTCTAATATAAAATTAAATAAAAAAAAAAAAAAAAAAGATTTTTTACAAACTCAATATGATGAAAAATTCTAATCCTACAAATTAAAAAAAGAAAAAAATTATAATAAAAAAAAGAGCTTATCCCCCTTAATACTAGAAATCAATAAAAAAAAAAAAAATAATGAAATCCTTAATTAAATTAAATTCTTAGACAACCAGATACTATAATAAACGAATTTCATGTCAAAACTAAAATAAATTTATAAATATTTATTTAACAATAAAATACAAAAAATCCTAGATCATAATTAATTCGGGAATAAAAAATAAATTATAAATTTTAATTAACCCTGATACAAAAGGTACAAAAAAAAATTAATCTTCATTAAGTTTTAAAAAAGTCCTTTACAGTAAAATTTACTAAAAAAAAAATAATTTAATAAAAAAAAATAATTAACAAAAAATTAAACTTTTATAAAAAAAAAAAAAAAAAAAAAAAAAAAAAAAAAAATACTCAAGCTTAGTTGAATTGAACAACTAAATATCATTATTGTAAATAAGATTTTTCCACAGCCTGATTCTAGATACACCTTCCGGTACATCTACTTTGTTACGACTTATCTCAATTTATGAGAGTGACGGGCGATATGTACATAATTAAGAGCCATATTCAAAAAATTTAAAAAAAAAAATTACTTTTAAATCCAATTTCAAAAATTTAATAAAAAAAATATCTACTAACAAAAATAAAAGTAACCCATAAAAACTTCATTATAACTGCACCTTGACCTAACATAAATTTTTAAAAAAAAAAGAAAATAAATTTTCACTACATTCAACGACAGAGATATACAAGAAAAATAAAGTAAAATTAATCGTGGACTATCATTTAAATTACAGGTTCCTCTAAAAAGATTTAAAAACCGCCAGATCCATTGAATTTAAATAAATAAAACTTACTACCCAGAAAAAAAAAAAATAATCTAAAATAACAGGGTATCTAATCCTGGTTTAATTAAAGCCTAAACAGAAATAAAATAAATAATAAATATAAATTTCACCTAAATAATATAAACTTATATAAAAACTGCCAACTAAAAAAATTAATTTAAACAAAGTGTTTAACCGCGAATGCTGGCACACAATTATTCTGTCTTAAATAAATTACTCAAATTAAAATATTAAAAAAATAAAAACTAAACACTGAAAATAAAAAATTAATCATTTAGAAAAATAAACTCACAAAAATTTACATGCAAAAAAATAATTAAATTAATTATATAACAAAAATCAAATTATTTTATGAATATAAATAAGTTGTGGAACTATATACTCATATTTATAGTTATACCAACCAAATTTTTATTAGTAGAGAGTAAAACAATATACAATTCAGGTAATGGAACTACTAACTCCGTAAGCAAAAAAAAAAAATGTCCCCCAACAATAAAAATATAAAGTAAATTGATAATGAAATCAATTTAAAAAACTTTTTTAGAATAAAAATATAAAATTTAAAAAAAATTTACCCCCCAATAAATTAAGTTTAAACAGGCATACCTACCCCAACACAAAAAAAAACAAGTAAATTAATAATGAAAATTAACTTGATAAAGTTATTATATGGAATAGAATAAGTTGTGGAACTATATACTCATATTTATAGTTATACCAACCAAATTTTTATTAGTAGAGAGTAAAACAATATACAAACAAAGTAATTGATAAAAATATTCAGGTAATGGAACTGCGACTAACTCCGTAAGCAAAAAAAAAAAATGTCCCCCAACAATAAAAATATAAAGTAAATTGATAATGAAATCAATTTAAAAAACTTTTTTAGAATAAAAATATAAAATTTAAAAAAAATAAATATAAGTTTAAACAGGTATACTTATTTTAACTTAAAATTTATAATAAAATATTTTATTATATATATACTATATATTATATATTAATTAACTTATATAAAATATTTTATTATATATATACTATATATTATATATTAATTAACTTATATAAAATATTTTATTATATTAATTAAATATTTATATTTTTTCTTATTATATATATAGTTTTAAATTAATATATTATTTTTTTTTTTAGTATAATGATATTTATAATATTCTTCATATTAATAATAAAATATTTTATTATAACATAAAAAAAAATTAAACCAAAAACCTAATGAAAAAAAAAAAAAACAAAAAAAAACACAAAAAATCAACAATTTTTACAAATTTTAAGATAATAAACCAATAAAAAAAAAAATTTATAAATTTAAATTTAAAAAATTATGTAATATGTATTATTTAATAAAAAAAATAAAAAATAAAATTAAAATTGACCGCCGCGGTGGCGCAGTCGGTAGCACAACTGCCTGCTACACCGTAGGTCCCGGGTTCGATTCCCGGCTAGGGTCTGGAATTTTAAAGTTCCAAAAACCACAGTAATCGATTGAAAAACCAAAGTAGTCGCTAATAACCTTAGTAGTTGATGCGACTTTAAATAAACTAACAAAAAAAAAAAAAAAAAAATTATAAAAATTTATTTAATATTTTAAAATAAGCCATAGCGTATAGATGGCAATAATGTCTAAGCATTATAACCTGGGGTGAATGAAAATGGAAACGACTCTCTTTAGTATAGAGTGGTACTGTAGTAATATTTCTTTCCAGGAGATGTCAGTAGTAGGCTGGCTGTTCCAGTGCACTTACACTTTCAAAACTTAAACGTAAAGAGATTGAACAAGTTTGTTACAAGTCTGGTACGCTTTATTTCATTCGTGATAAAGAAATAATTTTTTTAATATTAATAATAAAATATTTTATTATAACATAAAAAAAAATTAAACCAAAAACCTAATGAAAAAAAAAAAAAACAAAAAAAAACACAAAAAATCAACAATTTTTACAAATTTTAAGATAATAAACCAATAAAAACATAAATATTTTATAGATAAAAAAATATATACAAATAATTTATATGGTTACGTCTTGTTTTTTTTTCGTATAAATACTAA